CATACACAACTTGTTCTTGAATCAACAAAAAAAATTATTGATAAATACATTTACAATAATGAAACAAATCAAGAAAGAATTAATAAAACAAATCAAAATACAATTGACTTTATTTCGACTATAAATAAGTCACTTTATAATATTGGTAATAGTAATAATAGTAAGAAGAATTCACATCTTTTTTTTGACTTATCCCCCTTGTCGCAAGCATATGTTTTTTACAAATTATCACAAAGCCCGGTTATTAACTTGGATAAGTTAAGATCTGTTCTTGAATATTATGGAACATCTTTTTTTCTTAAGACTGCAATAAAGGATTCTTTTGGAACACAAGGAATATTTCGTTCCGAATTAAGGCATACGAAACTTCCAAGTTATGAAATGAATCAATGGAAAAACTGGTTAAGAGGTCATTATCAATACGATTTATCTCAGATTAGATGGTCTGGATTAATACCACAAAAATGGCGAAATAGAGTCAATCAACGCCATATGGCTCAAAATAAAGATTTAACTAAATGGGATTCATATGAAAAAGACCAATTACTTCATTACAAAAAACAAAAAAAATTTGAAGTATATTCATTACCAAACCAAAAAGAGAATTTTCAAAAATATTATAGATATGATCTTTTATCATATAAATCTATTAATTATGAAACGAATACGGACTCATATATTATTTATGGATCACCATTACAAGTAAATAAGAACCAAAGGTTTTCTTATAATTACACCCCACAAAAACACAAAATTTTTGATATACTGGAGGATATTCCTATCAATAATTATCTAGGAAAGGGTGCTTATATGGAAAAAAATCCAGATAGAAAATATTTTGATTGGAAAATTCTCAATTTTTGTCTAAGACAAAAAGTCAATATTGAGGCCTGGATCAAAACGGATCCCAACAGTAATCAAAATACTAAGATTGGAAGTACTAATTACCAAATAATTGATAAAATTGATAAGAACGGTCCTTTTTATCTTACGATTCATCAAGATTCAGAAATCAATCCGACCAATCACAAAAAAAGATTTTTTGATTGGATGAAAATGAATGAAGAAATACTAAATCGCCCCATATCTAATCTGGAACTTTGGTTCTTCCCAGAATTTGTGCTACTTTATAATGTATATAAAAGAAAACCGTGGATTATACCAAGCAAATTACTTCTTTTAAATTTTAAAAGAAATGAAAATTTTAGTGACAATAAAAACATCAATGGAAAGAAAAAATGGAATTTTTTTAGACTGTCGAATGAAAAAGAAAAAAAAGGTTTTGAATTAAAGAATCGAAATCAAGAAGAAAAAGAACCCACAGGCCAAAGAGATCTTGGATCAGATGCACAAAACCAAGGAAATTACGGATCCGTTCTCTCAAACCAACAAAAAGATATTGAAGAAGATTCTGCAGAATCGGCCATGAAAAATGGTAAAACGGAAAAACAATACAAGAACAAGAATAACATGAAAGCAGAACTAGATTTATTCCTGAAACGGTATTTGCTTTTTCAATTGAGATGGAATGATGGTTTAAATCAAAGAATGATCAATAATATCAAGGTATATTGTCTCTTGCTTAGACTGCTAAATCCAAAAAAAATTACTATATCGTCTATTCAAAGGAGAGAAATAAGTCTGGATATAATGATGATTCAGAAGAATTTAACTCTTAGAGAATTGATAAAAAGGGGGGTATTGATTATCGAACCCATCCGTCTGTCTGTAAAAAATGATGGACAATTTATTATGTATCAAACCATAGGTATTTCATTGGTTCATAAGAGTAAGCACCAAACTAATCAAAGATACCGAGAACAAGGATATATTGATAAGAAGAAGTTTGATGAATCCACCCCAAGATATCAAAGAATAACTGGAAATAGAGACAAAAATCATTATGATTTTCTTGTTCCTGAAAATATTTTATCGTCTAGACGTCGTAGAGAATTGAGAATTCTAATTTATTTCAATTCAAAGAATAGAAATGTTGTGGATAGAAATCCAGTATTTTGCAACGAGAAGAACATAAAAAGTGGGAGTCCTTTTTTGGATAAAAGTAAACATCTTGATAGAGATAAAAATGAATTAATTAAATTAAAGTTCTTTCTTTGGCCTAATTATCGATTAGAAGACTTAGCTTGTATGAATCGCTATTGGTTTGATACCAATAATGGAAGCCATTTCAGTATGTTAAGGATATATCCACAATTTAAAATCCATTGATGGTACATTTTTCCTATATATTCTGTACCATATATGAAACCCAACAGCTGCACATATGCCCTGTCTTACATCCCAGTCTAATATACGATATTATGATACTAAGTCACTGACGTATCAATTAGGATAGGATCTAGAAATGAATCAACAGAATCTTCGTAATTTTATGTCTAAATTATTCGCTTTTGTGAGTGTAAAAATGTACTATCCCCTTTTTATCCCTATCCGAATCAAATTCAAATTTTGATTGATTCATTTTAATTGATAAAATTGGAAGTCCATAAATAAATTCAGATTCTTGTGTATACTACATTAAAATAACTGGTATTATTATTACTGATCGATAAATTTTATATATGTAAAATAAAAAAGGGGGGATGACATTCTTTTATGATAAAAAAGTCATTCAGTGCAATTATTTTGAAAGAGGAAAACAAAGACAACAAGGGGTCTGTTGAATTTCAAGTAGTAAGTTTCACCAATAAGATACGGAGACTTACTTCACATTTGGAATTGCACAAAAAAGACTATTTATCTCAGAGAGGTCTGCGTAAAATTCTAGGAAAACGTCAACGGCTGCTGACTTATTTGTCAAAAAAAAATAGAGTACGTTATAAAGAATTAATTGGGCAGTTGGATATTCGAGAGACAAAAAATCGTTAAGTTGAAGAGTCATTTTGAATTTTTCGCTTAAATTTTGATGAACTTCTTTTCGCTTTCAGCAATTCATGGAGGAATGAATCGGGAAAAAAACCTATGACTGCACCAGCTACACCAAATGACCTCATGCTAGTCAATATGGGTCCTCAGCACCCATCAATGCACGGCGTTCTTCGACTCATTGTTACTCTAGACGGTGAAGATGTTATTGACTGTGAACCAATATTGGGTTATTTACATAGAGGGATGGAAAAAATTGCGGAAAACCGAACAATTATACAATATTTACCTTATGTAACACGTTGGGATTATTTAGCTACTATGTTCACAGAAGCAATAACTGTAAATGCACCAGAGCAGTTAGGCAATATTCAAGTACCTAAGAGAGCCAGCTATATCAGAGTCATTATGTTGGAGTTAAGTCGTATAGCTTCGCATTTGTTATGGCTTGGCCCTTTTATGGCAGATATTGGCGCACAGACCCCTTTCTTTTATATTTTTCGAGAAAGAGAATTGATATATGACCTATTCGAAGCTGCTACCGGTATGCGAATGATGCATAATTATTTTCGTATCGGAGGAGTAGCTGCTGATTTACCTCATGGCTGGATAGATAAATGTTTGGATTTTTGCGATTATTTTTTAACAGGGGTTACTGAATATCAAAAGCTTATTACGCGGAATCCTATTTTTTTAGAACGAGTTGAAGGAGTAGGCATTATTGGCGGAGAGGAAGCAATAAATTGGGGTTTATCAGGACCAATGCTACGGGCTTCCGGAATACAATGGGATCTTCGTAAAGTTGATCATTATGAGTCTTACGACGAATTTGATTGGGGGGTCCAATGGCAAAAAGAGGGAGATTCATTAGCTCGTTATTTAGTACGAATCAGTGAAATGACAGAATCCATAAAAATTATTCAACAGGTTCTAGAAGGAATTCCAGGGGGGCCTTATGAGAATTTAGAAATCCGACGCTTTGATAAAATACGGGATCCCGAATGGAATGATTTTGACTATCGATTCATTAGTAAAAAGCCTTCTCCGACTTTTGAATTGTCAAAGCAAGAACTTTATGTGAGAGTCGAAGCCCCAAAAGGAGAATTGGGAATTTTTCTGATAGGAGATAAGAGTGTTTTTCCTTGGAGATGGAAAATCCGACCACCGGGTTTTATCAATTTGCAAATCCTTCCTCAGTTAGTTAAAAGAATGAAATTGGCTGATATTATGACGATACTAGGTAGCATAGATATCATTATGGGAGAAGTTGATCGTTAAAATGATAATTGATACAGCAGAAGTACAAGCTATCAATTCTTTTTCTAGACTGGAATCCTTAAAAGAGGTACAGGGGATCATATGGATGCTTGTTCCTATTTTTACTACTGTATTAGGAATCACAATAGGTGTACTAGTAATTGTTTGGTTAGAAAGAGAAATATCTGCAGGGATACAACAACGTATTGGACCTGAATACGCCGGACCTTTGGGAATTCTTCAAGCTTTAGCAGATGGTACAAAATTACTTTTCAAAGAGAATCTTCTTCCATCGAGAGGAGATACTCGTTTATTCAGTATCGGACCATCCATAGCAGTCACATCAATTCTACTAAGTTATTTAGTAATTCCTTTTGGCTATCACCTTGTTCTAGCCGATCTCAGTATCGGTGTTTTTTTATGGATTGCCATTTCAAGTATTGCTCCCGTTGGCCTTCTTATGTCAGGCTATGGATCAAATAATAAATATTCCTTTTTAGGTGGTTTACGAGCTGCTGCTCAATCAATTAGTTATGAAATACCATTAACTCTATGTGTGTTATCAATATCTCTACGTGTGATTCGTTGAGACATAAATTTTCCCCTATTTATTTTCTTTCGAGAAAGGAAGTTTCATGAGTTGAATATATATTTTCATTTTTATTCATCATTCGGGTTGATGAACTAAAACAGATAGTTATATGAGTGAAAAAAACGGCTTATAAATTTGCAGTAAAAAGATTGAGTCTCATTTTCTATGTACAAGAGTTAAGTAAAAGTAAACATAAGCATTAGAGACTGTTTACCCCAAGATTGGTTGATTAGTCATCATGGCTTGAAGCGGGTTCAAAAGATCA